GTGTCCAAAATCTAAGGAAAAATCATTATTGATCGTCCAAGACCATACATATTGGTAGATAGGACTACCATTTATTTGCTGAATAGACAGATCGGCTGAAAAAAGCATAACGATACTTAGTAATAAAACACTAGGAAAAGCCCATATACGCCTAATACTTTTTGTTGCCGCCGGAACAAGGAGAAGGCCCACCCCTATTCCTATAGGAACTGGAAGGGGAACGAAAGGTATGATCCACGCATATTGATATATATGTTCCATAAAAAATCAAACTTTTTTATTAATTGTTTACTTGTTTCCGATTCACCAGCTCTTATATATTTCGAAAGGAGTAAAAAAAAAATAATGTATCATGTAAATAAAATCAAGATATGAAAGGACTCAAATGAAGAAGTTATAATTGTTCAAATGATAAGATTAAGTAAATTAAAAAAAGTTATTACTTAATCATTAACTAAGATATTTATGAAGATACAGAATATGATATTTTCAAACATTTTATTATTACAATTACAATAATTTAGAAACATAGAACAAGTAAAAATTTATACCAAAAAATTTTTAGTACTTGATTCCAATATTATCCTATGATCTACCAATAACTTAACTCAATAAACATAAAACAATATACCGCGTTATTTTTGTTAATTTATTCGGAATCATTAATGGGTTGTGAACCAGTTCATTGTGGAACTGATCGAGTTCCTTATATTCCTTCCAATAAAACAACTTATGTTTATGGTAAACTCTATGATATCCGTCGATTTGTTACCCGTCACTTCAGTTCACACAAAACTGGAATAATAAATAAAAAATAGACTTTTTTTTTTTATATTCAAATAATATTAAAAAATTAACCACTAACAGATACTAGTCTAATTCTATTTAGATAATTTTAATTAGATATACTTTCTTGATCAATTAAATTAATAGATAGAAAGGGTTTTACAGTCTAGTTTTCTTAAATTAGGTAAGGTAAGGGTTCTGAAACTTTTTGATTTTGTTTTTTAAATTAGATGAAATGTAACATGACGAAAAAATATGGAAGTACCAAATGAAAACCCCTTTTTATTATTTTATTACCAACGTCAAGCAATTAGATTTGTATAGACTTGGTTGGATCCCATGGCTATATATATCCGAATGAGGATATCCAATATATAGCATAGTATATAGTACTAACCAGTATACATAATTCTTTACTTCAGAACTTCCAATATTCTTTCTTCGAATCTTATATGTAATAGTAATAAGAAAATTATATATATTTATAGGTATGTAGATAATAATTTTTCTGTCTACTAGACTCGAAAAGGACTACAAAAAATCAGGCACAAAATACAAACAAAACTTCATCTTTTCTTTCTATTTATTGGGTTTTGTATCCCGATATTCTATGTTTGAAATATGTTTGAAAAGATACATCAAGATATCTCTATCTATAAAGCAAAATATTCATTCCATATAAATAAATATCTTGAGAACTCTATTATTTTTTATAAAATTTTTTGAAGTGAAATTGCAATAAATACAGAATGAATAGAAATTTGAACTTTTTTGTTATACAAATAGCCCACTCATTGTTTTGACTAATACTAAATGGGTTTGTTAAATACTAACACGAATTATAGACACAATGAAAATCCCAGTAATTAAAACTGGATTAAATTAATTAATCCAGTTTTGTTTTACAGGTTATCCAAACAAATATTTTCAACAATACCTTTTCTTCAGTAATTTCTTCAGTAATTAAATTTTAATTCATAAAAAATCCTATTTTTTTTTTTATTCGTATTACTTTAATAAAATCAGATAAATGGAAAATAAGTCATCAAACAAATAAAAATGGAATGGGGTATAAAAAAAAAATGAAGTTATGGGCATGGATATTAAGAACAGAACTATCCAGTTACAACTCTTCAATTCCATAAGAGCTTAAACCGTACGCAAAGCCGTTAAAACTAACACTACCCCAACTACAATTAAGGTAATAATTATTGAACATTGAAATAGGAAAGGATACTTTTTATTAAAATATTTCCTCAAGATATTGCATTGAATTGCCTCCTTCAATCTCGACGATTGAAGATAGATGGGCTATTATGATTTCGAGCAAGCCGCTATGGTGAAATCGGTAGACACGCTGCTCTTAGGAAGCAGTGCTAGAGCATCTCGGTTCGAGTCCGAGTGGCGGCATCTTATCAAAAATACTAGTAAAAAAGACTAGAATAACTCCTATACTATGTAGAATCAAATGCGGAATTTGCATTCCATTGTTGGAGGACATCTTTATATTTTTTTTTTTAGGATTTTTTATGTATGATACTTTTTACTTTAGAACATATATTAACTCACATTTCTTTGTCGATTGTTTTAATTGTAATTTTTATTTTTTTTATGAATTCATTAGTCCACGAAATCCTAGGACTACATGATTCGTCGGAAAAAGGAATGGCAGCCACCTTTTTATGTATAACAGGATTATTAGTTATTCGGTGGA